GTAATAGGACGTCTTCGATTGGTTCATAGCGACAATCGAAGATGGTAAGATTGAGATCAAATAAAAGGGAAAAATCGAAAAGAAATAAAATAGGAGTATGCGATAGATAATGATCTAGCTTGATTCTATATTTTTATACTTTTGAATTAATGAAATGAAGGGCGACAAAAGAAAGAATAGGTCTTATTATTCTGACATATTATTAACATTCCTTTGATACTTTTGAGACTTCAAGGGCTGTCTCTGCCTATTTTGCTTGTACTTAATGTTTTCCGATTATACTAGAGATCTTTTAGTATAATCATTAGAACTTGGTCTAATTGGATTTATTGGATTTTTTCATCAATGGTGTTGGATCAGAACCCCCTTTTGACTCTGCGCTGGTAATTCTACTATTATTAGTAAACAATAATTGAATAATTCCTTCATAGAGATCGAGGACATAATTCACATGGATATAGTAAGTCTCGCTTGGGCTGCTTTAATGGTAGTCTTTACATTTTCCCTTTCACTCGTAGTATGGGGAAGAAGTGGACTCTAGAAGTACTACTAATTGAGTTTAGGAATCAAACTGTATCAATTTTTTTTATAGATCGTTCTGCAAAGACTTTTTTTTTTAATTCACTATTTCAATTTAAAAATTGAATTTCAAAAAATTTTCATTTCGAAGTTATATGTATTGGATTCTAGTGGAGTAATGTATTCTATAAATAACATATGAACTCTTTCAATCAAACAAATATTTCAATTATTCCTATGTTCGTATTTCGAAAGTACTCCAAATGGTATGAAATCTTTTCCAATCGAATTCTTCATAAATTTTCTATATCGACAATGAGTAAGAGTAAGAACGAAAGCCTTTTATATACTTTACTTTTTTTTTTACTTTTTATTTGTTATTTTTTTCCGTCTTTCCTCTTCAAAGAGAAAAGAGTTCTGTTATTACATTACGTGGATACACTTTTTTACGGGAAACAACATAGACATAGTGGTTGTACAAGGAGATACTACACATAAGAAAATATTGTCTTGGGCAAGTCACATATTGCGCATTTACCATTTGTTTTATTATTTTAAAAATTTTATTTATGCTGGTCTTTTTTTCATTTCATATAATGGTTGAAAGGTTAAAATTGGTGAGGTTTATTAATCCTTTTCGAAATCCGAAGAAGTTCCCATGGAACCTCTGGATACTCTGTCAACTGGTTAATCAATTACTTCTTTGTTGGAATGCTAACAAGAAGATGACTTGATTTTCTTTTATTATACCCATACCTCTTTTTCTTTCATTGATTTGATTCTTTTTTTCAATGGATATCGGAATTCATATTAAAAAAGATAAGAAATCTAGGAATTAGAATCGTAAGAGTAAGAGCTGTCTTTCGATTATTTCAAATTGATTGGAATCAACACAAATCAAATAGAAATAGATGAAGCAAAGAAATAGGATTGGGACATGACACTATGTACATTCTATATGGAATTTATATCTATATAATGTCAATTGATATATATTAAATTAACCTGTATCGTCATACAGCAAACTTTATACAGTACAATAATAATACTAGTATGGTAGAAAAATCGTTTTCTACCATACTATCCAGTATCTCATAGAATACTGCTGATTCTAGTTCGATGATTTCATTTAAAACGTGAAATTTGAATCCTTTTTATTTTATTTCTTCTCTTCAATCATTGATAAAAACTAAAAAGTCACAAGTTTAATTTAAATTAATCACTTTGACTTACTGTTTTTACGTATATTATAAGTAAAAAAGCAGTAGGAATTAGAATGAACAGTGCAGTAGCAATAAATGCGAGAATATTTACTTCCATAATTTCATCCTTTCGTTTTTCTTTAATTCGCAATAACTCGGGATTTAATCCCATAGAGATAATAAATCTTTTGTCTATAAATTCAATGAGATGAATTACATCGAGATATAATCGAATCGGATCAATATCATGAATAACAATATCTGACAAATTGATTCATCGTCAAGAATTGAATAATATAACATAGGAAGATCTTTTATCCATATCGAATTCCAAAGTCAATTTTGATACAATCAAAAACCCCACTTTGATTTATATTTTTCATTCTTTTCCACCCTTTCCTATAAACTAGCGCCCTCCTTGTACAATCATTTGATGAAGTATCATCTAACCGCTTTTACACTTATCTTTGGTTCCAAACAAAGCCAAACAATAGAAATTTAAAAAATAAAAAGATAAAAAGAAAAGGGATTCCTGTTGGCAATGAAATTCTACTCTTTGTACTTTCTTTCACAGAACAGAAAAATGGAAGATGAATTGCTGTATTTTTTTATTGGATTTGGATCCATCGGGACTGACGGGGCTCGAACCCGCAGCTTCCGCCTTGACAGGGCGGTGCTCTGACCAATTGAACTACAATCCCAAGGAAATAACATAATAAAATAAGGTGTACAGTATACATATTCTTATGTTTTTATTCAAATACTTTCGATATGGATAT